ACAGTAAAAGGACTAATCAGTTATTTCTTTCATCGCCCCAAACATGCCAATATTGGCACTAATGGTACGTAAATGTAACTCCTTGTTCATGTTCAAACAACTATTCAGAGTTCCGAGCGCTCCTTGTAAAGCTTGTTGGAAAACCCGTTGTCGGACTTGATTAATTGCTCTTTGTTGTTCAAAATGAATGGTTTCATTTTTGTAATTTTCTAATTGGTCCAAAGTCTTAGAAGTTGAATTAATCAAATTGAATTTTTCTCGTTCTATCTCAGAGTATCCGTTCACTCGAAACTGATCTGCTTCTATTTCGACTTTCCGTAACCGGGCCCGGGCTTTTTCCAGCCGTTCAACGGCCCCACCCTGCAGTTCTTCTGAATTTCGAATACTATTCAAGATCCTCAGTTTGCGATTATCTAATAAATCACTTAATGAAAGTAGATTATCTTTCCATTCATCTCAAAACTTCCATGATCCCTTCCCGAACCAAACATGAAATTTTCGATTCATTTGGCTCTCACACTCAATTACGTCAACTACTTATGTATGGGGGGGGGGGTTCCCATATCTTTTTTTAATGTAATGAGCCTATCCTCTCTCTCTTCTCTATTCATATTCCAAAATGAATCTTGCGACTGATCCCTAATCCAAGACCGGAATATTCGGAGGACTCTTCTGACCAAATCAAAATAGATAATTGTCAGCAAAGTTGTTTCTTTTTTTCTTCAAATCCAAAGAATTCTTCTTACTTTATACATAGGTCATCGATTCAGCATAAAAAGGGGTTGTTTGAAATACCTATTTTTCCAATATTTTCCAATCAAATTTCCAATACCACTAAAAGGCTCAAATCTTTTTATCAACATGAGTGTTTTATATCGAAAAAAAAATTCCAATTATTATTAATTATTTAATTATTCCTTTTGAAAATATTTCTATTCTATAGTAAAACATAGTAGTAGAAAGAGTACCGTGCTTTGTCTGGACTTCAATTCAAACTTTAGCTTTAACCATGTTAATGGTCCCACATTATTGGTTTGATTCATAGAGAATCAAAATAGATTTACCAACAAATCACGAAATGCTATGGTTCTTAAATATGATTTGAAATTGATTCAGAAGTAATTCGCGGAATCATGCACCCTTTTCCCTTTGGTCCTTAGTTATAACGAAAAAAAAGTGCAGCTGGTTGGGTCCAGCCTATTCTTGAAATAAACAACTCGCACACACTCCCTTTCCAAAAAAGATCAATACACCAAGCACTACACTTAGATTTATTGGATTTGTTGCTAAAATATCGGTATTAAACCCGAAACTCCCGGCGAATGGCCAGTGAACCAAAGAAACGAAAGAATCGGTTACATTTTTCATATGATCTCCTCTTTTAGATAGACTAAAAAAAAATTAGTAATTTACCTATTTCGACACAGAGTCAAAAATTAGATTTTGAAATCCTTTCTTTGAATTGGCAATTGGGGATTCCCGCTAAGAAGGATACTATTTAGTATTAGGGACCGGGACTTCTGTCAATTGCAAAACCCCTCGTTTGTTGCAACATCTCTTAAAAAGAGGGTTTTCCTTACTTTAGACTAAGAAAGGGAAAGAAAAAAGCGAATTGGTATGCTTATTTTAATTCCTCATCCTCAAATAAGTCCTTCCAATTGTAGGAGTTAAATCTTGATAGAATTCGAAAAAGCCCGAAGCACAGATATAATCAATAAGAGAAAAAAAATAAGTCAATTTCCTTTCCTATTTATAGGATTAAACAAAAGGATTAGCAAATAAAAGCGCTAATGCTACAACCAGTCCATAAATTGTTAAAGCTTCCATAAAAGCCAGACTAAGCAATAAAGTACCTCGTATTTTTCCCTCCGCCTCGGGTTGTCTCGCAATCCCCTCTACTGCTTGGCCCGCAGCAGTACCTTGACCAACTCCAGGTCCAATAGAAGCAAGCCCAACAGCCAACCCAGCGGCAATAACGGAAGCGGCAGAAATCAGTGGATTCATGATAAGTTCCTCGCACTAAAATGAAAATAAAGAAAAACAAAAACTAAAGAAATCGTTAATGATACAATCGTCCAATGAATTATGACTTAATTATTCCGTCACTGGGATTCACCCAGCCGAAGTAACTAAGAACTCCGAATTGGAGTAATAATAATATTATTATTGAACCATCAAAACTATTTCGATATCTCTTTTTTAGTTCCGATCCACGGGCACAACACAGGATTTTTATGAATCCATACGACTTTTGTTCTTCCATTTCTTTTTTCGGGACCTTTTTTTGAATTCTTCGTTCGTTTTCTTTACTTTATTTCATCTCTTTATTTTTATTGATTCAATTCCCAGTCAAAGCAAAGACGAAATCGAATAATTTCTATTGGAATCCCTATCGAAATTCACAATAGTCGCAAGAGTAGGGTGGATTAGATGTATCTTTAGTTCATATATAACTAGCAATATCTAATATCCCATATACATGTCTTTCTTCCAGAACGTAAACCAACTATTCATATCTTAGATTCAAAGTATTCGTATCTTAAAGTCAATCGTATTCTAGAACCCCTTTTCAAAAAACCCACAAGAGTTGGCATTTGATTCCATATACCTAATTATGTCCCCCTCGCCTAATCACCCCATTTTTTATGAATCTCTTTTTTTAGGAATTTTTTTCTATTCCTTTTATTTATCATTATCCAACATGGCTACACTCGAAATAGACGAATTCATTGGGGCGAATCATTGCATAGAACTCAATATCAGTATTTGATTGAGGTACGGTCATGCAATTTATTATTTATTATATTAATATTTTCTTTTGGTCAATCGTTGAATTGAAGAATTGACTAAAATCAACTAAAAAGGGAATCCTTTTAGCTAAAAAGGGAATCATTTTAGAAAGCATCTTTCTTTTCTTTTTTTTAATCACCCGCCTGTGATACTCTAAGAATTTTTATTCAAATTATCACTCTTGGTATTTGCTATTGGAATTGAATGAACAAATAATGAACAAAACAATATAAAGAAAATATTAATTGGCGGGGGGGGGGGATGATATAATAAGGCCAAAGAGGAATTTTAGGAAAAAGATCCTTTCGATCTCTTTCCTAAAATTCCCCAATTTCAATTTTTTTTATACGACTCTTGGTCGTATATTCTGTATTTGTAAGATTTATGGTTGGATATGTATGTTTCCTAAGTCGATTATCTTGAATTACGCATACATTGCCTTGTTCTAAGCTACAAAAAAAGACAATTTCGAAAACGAGTCAATGATGTCCCTCCATAGATTCGCCTATATAAGCCGCAGCTAAAGTTGCAAAAATAAGAGCTTGAATACCGCTTGTAAATAATCCAAGGAACATGACAGGTATAGGAACCACTAAAGGGACTAAAGAAACAAGAACAACAACTACTAATTCATCGGCTAATATATTGCCGAAAAGTCGAAAACTAAGTGATAAGGGTTTTGTGAAATCTTCTAAAATGTTAATGGGTAACAGAATTGGAGTCGGTTGAATGTATTTACTGAAATAACCTAATCCCTTTTTGGAAAGACCCGCATAGAAGTATGCTACTGACGTGAGCAAAGCTAAAGCAACGGTAGTATTTATATCATTCGTAGGTGCGGCTAACTCCCCATGAGGTAACTCTATGATTTTCCAAGGTAAAAGAGCACCAGACCAATTCGAAACAAAAATAAAAAGAAACATAGTTCCAATAAAGGGAACCCATGGGCTGTATTCTTCTCCAATCTGAGTTTTGCTCACGTCTCGAATGAATTCAAGGACATATTCGAAGAAATTTTGACTGGCAGTCGGAACGGTTTGTGGATTCCGAACGGCTATAAAGGCTGAACCTAATAAGATAGCAATTACAACCCAAGAAGTAATAAGTACTTGGGCATGGACTTGGAACCCGCCTATTTGCCAATAGAAATGTTGGCCTACTTCCACACCGGATATATCGTATAACCCCTTTAGTGTGTTGATGGAACATGATAGAACATTCATATTGCCCTCTGACCGAAATAGAAATTTAAAAGGAATTATTTTGATTCAACCATCTTCTTTTCGACTTGTCTACTTGAATTGTAGATTTTGAATATCTGCTAATTACATAATATCCACCAGTTTTTGTCTCTTTTTTTTTGTGCGATTCAGGAATAGTACCCCAGCCATAAATCCATGAAGTTACCAAAAAAATTGATTTATCTTATTATTAATCAACGATTTCGTATATAGCTAGAGCGACCCTCACAAATTGCGAATACTAATTTGTTAAGAATTAATCGGATTGAAGCTATAGCGTCATCGTTTGCTGGAATCGAAATATCTGCGAGATCGGGGTCACAATTTGTATCGATTAAACAAATTGTTGGAATTCCCAAAGTGATACATTCTCGAAGAGCCGTATATTCTTCGTGCTGATCGACGATGATTACAATATCGGGTACCCTCGTAATATATTTAATCCCGCCCAGATACGTTTGCAGGCGTGATAATTGTCTCTTCAAAATAGCGGCATCCCTTTTGGGAAGACTGTCGAGTCTCCCCTTTTTTTGTTCCGTTTTCAAATCCCTGAACTTGTGAAGTCTTGTTTCTGTAGTGGACCAATTCGTTAACATACCACCGAGCCATTTTTTATTAACATAATGACACCGAGCCCTTATTGCAGCTCGCGCGACTGAATCAGCTGCTTTATTTTTAGTACCAACAATTAAGAATTGTTTTCCCCTACTTGCTGCATCAAAAACTAAATCACAAGCTTCTGATAAAAAACGAGCAGTTCGAGTCAGATTTGTAATATGAATACCTTTGTGTTTTGCAGATATATAAGGTGCCATTCTAGGATTCCATTTCCGAGTACCATGACCAAAATGGATTCCTGCTTCCATCATCTCTTCCAAATGGATGTCCCAATATCTTCTTGCCATTTCTCCCCCACTTCCTCTTAAAAAAAAAAAAAAAGAGACGAGGCGCCCTGAAATAAAGAATTGTTCCGAGGGAACCTTCTCTTCTACCAGAGATTGACCATTGATAATTGATACACGATCCAGGCCATTCATTACTTTCTATTCATTATTATCTTTTTTTTTCTTACCATTAAGAAATCAAATGATCACAAATAGTTAAAAGAATCCGCTCCTAGGACTCATTAAACCCTCTAAGCAATTGCTCTGATGTATCATGGAAAGTCGTTGAAATGCAAGAGTCAAATAATTCTCTGTGGTGTAAGAAAATATCTCTCATTTCCCCCCCGAATAAATTCCCTTTTTGTCTTTCCAAAAGAATGGTGTTATGCTGTCTTGAACAGTGCACTAATCCTTTGAATCCGGTACCAACGGGTATTATCCCCCCCAGAACAACGTTTTCCTTCAAGCCTTTCAACCAATCGATACGACCTCGGAGAGCTGCTTTTGCTAAAACTCGCGTGGTTTCTTGAAAACTTGCTTCGGATATAAAACTTTGAGTATTCAGAGATGCTCTCGTTATTCCCAATAAGATAGCTCGATAACAGATCACTTCTTCCAAAGCGCGCCCCGTTCGTTCCGCTCGTAACAATCCAATCAGTTCGCCGGGTAAAAAAATATTAGACATTCCATCTTCTGAAACCAAGACTTTTGATGTTATTTGACGTACAATAATTTCTAGATGCCTATTATGGATCTGCACCCCCTGCGATCGATAAACCTTTTGGATCTTATTAACCAAAGAGATACGACTTTGCACTATAGTTAGCTCAGCACCAATCAAGAATCCCCAGGGAATCCCAAGAATTCTTGTTATACGCGCGTTCCAACCCTCAACTCTCTTTTCTAGGTTCATCGATATTGAATCAAGCGAACGCACTTCTAACACTTGTTCTACTTTTGGAAGACCCTGCGTTATATCACCAGATCTCGATTTTTCATATATAAATGTAACTAATGTATCCCCTTCGTAAAGGATTTCTCCATAATGCCCATGAACAGTTGCTCCAGGAGTAGCCAAATAAGGCTTAGCTGATCGTATTACTACAGAGTTGACTTGAACAATTAAAACTTGACCAGATTTTAGGTGTGGTCCGTTTTTGGTTATACATACATTTTCACAAAGAAACTGCCCAAGACTAATTCTCGGGGACATTTCCTTACAATAATTATGATGGAGAAAATACCAATTCAAATTAAATGGATTCAAAATGATCTTACTGTCTGTATCAGGATTCGAAATTTCCCCGTTTTCATCCATTAAATAATATTTAAGTATTTGACAGGGCTGTTTTAAATTGTCAAGTTTCAAATATTTAGTTACCGAGAGATGATTATGAGTTATTAAATAGTAAAATGAATAAAAATTCGCAATTTGAAGGACTGTTCCTAAAGGTCCCAACGAATTCCTAATTGGGGTTATAGAATCTTTTTGAGTTGGAATTGATTGTTTTATCACATTGTGATATTTTACATCGTTCACTGGACCCATTCGAAAATAATTAGATGATGACAAAATTCTCAAAGATTGGCATTCCTTATTTCTATTCAACAACGTACGAATAGTTCCTTGATTTTGGCTAAGTGATTTTTCAACCCCCGCCTTGCCAAAAACGGAATAAAACGGATTGCTATTGGTGCGAACGGAACCATTATCAGAGATCAATCCTGAACCTGAAGGATGATTCCTTTTTCTGATATATGAAATTTGGGATTTCACTAAGTTGATTCTTAAGAAATCGCGAATCAGACCATTTGTACGTACTTCAACAAAGGAAGCACAAACCTCTTCGACGGAAGAACTTTTTTTGTCTTGGTCCCAATTCAACACAAAACACGTCCGAACTAATTGAATACTTGTATCAGGAATTCCCCGAGCAGCTTTGCCCTTCCCATAAAGGACATAATTGACAACTCGAAATTTCATATTATCCTTTTCCCGCAGCGGATCCTGGGGGAAGAGTGTTGCTAAATTTATACCGTCCGCTATTTCATATGTGACTACGGGTCGAACCAAAACAAAATACTTTTTCTTGATAGGTGTGATCCGTTGAACATAGATCCATTTTTTCAATTTTTTTGATTCCTTAGTGGATTCCTTAAGTTTTTTTTTTTCCCTTTCTGGCGGTATCAAGATGCCACTGTGTCGGGATATCTTATCTATCTCTCCGGGAAAATGGATATCTCCCGAAAATATTTTGAGTTCAATCCCCCCTTTTTTTCTCTCCATTCGCACCAATCCGCCCACTCGGCTTCTTATATTTAAAGTGATTCGTGTATCTACTCCAATGATACTATTATTCCGTACCATTAGGTAAGAAGATTCGGGAAAAATATGCACTTCCTCGGGAATGAAAAAAAGGCGATCTATTTGCATTTGGTATTTTGGCTTAATTTTTTTGAGTCCTCGATACTCAATCAAGTCCTCTTTTTTGACGATTGAATGCGCCCCCAGAGTCCCATATTTAGTAATTCCGGAACTCTTTCTTCTGTATCGAGGATCGTCGAAATAAGCAAGAATACTATTTCTACGGAAAATACCCCCTATGGGTATTTCAATCGAGATCCCTGAATGGGGCATTAGCTCTTTCTCTTGTTCTTGAATCGAGTGAAATGGAATAAGAAATCGATTTCTTTGCCTTTTTGCCAATAAATCCGAATTCGCGTGGAGAATTGCAGGATGTATGAGATTACAATGACCAGTACCTATGATTCTCTTAAATCCCGAATAATCAGATATCTCAAGAATTCCACCTTCTTTTTTAGCAGAAAAATCAGAACTAAATAATTTGTGTCTCGCTTGATCATTATTCACCGAGAGCGAGAGGCTAGAAATCTCTCTTCGTTCGACAGAAAGAGAATGAATATTCATTTGATCTTGATCCTTGTAGAGTGAAAAAGAAACTACACTAGATCTGCATGAACCCCCCGATAATATCCATAAATGACTTGTTTTTGGCAAGAGGTGTACATTACTATATGTAAATTCGGGCGCATGGTACACATCAGTACTCCAGTGCATTTCTCCCTCTGAATCAGAATAGATATGTTTTCGAACCCTCTCTTTAAAATTCAAAGTGTATGCTCCCGCCTGAATCTCAGCAATCACTTGTTCTGATTCGACATATTGATCGTTTTGAACTAAAAGAAAACTTTTTGGTGGAATAGTCACATTATGCATAATATCTTCACTCTCAATAATTATATCCAAATCTATCGAACATAGAAAAGCAGGATGCCCGTGACGTGTGCGCGTGGGATGAACCAAATCCTCGTTGAATTTTATTTTACCATTAGAAGGGGCTCGTACATGTTCTGCAGTGCCCCCTGTAAATACGCCACCGGTATGAAAAGTCCTTAATGTTAGTTGAGTCCCCGGTTCTCCAATAGATTGACCCGAAATAATACCTACGGCTTCCCCCAATTCAACCAGGTCACCATGAGTCGGACTCCGACCATAGCATAATCGACAGATCCAAGATGTACTCCTACAAGTAAAGGGGGTTCGAATAGATATTGCTTGTGCTCGAAAGGTTATGAGTCGATTGACAAGTCCAATCCCAATATCTTGATTTCTAATGGCGATGCATCGCGGACCCATATATATATCGTCTGCTAATACACGACCAATTAATGTTTGGCTAAAAACCCTTTCCGACAGCATCCTATTTTTATTTTGAGGACTCACAGAAATTCCTCGGATGGTGCCACAATCTGTTCTACGTACAACAATGTGTTGAACTACTTCAACAAGTCTGCGCGTAAGATATCCAGCATCTGATGTTCGTACAGCGGTATCTACAACTCCCTTGCGGGCTCCATAGCAAGAAATTATATATTCTGTTAAAGAAAGTCCTTCGCGTAAATTGCTTTGAATGGGTAAATCAATCATTTGACCTTGGGGATCAGACATTAATCCTCTCATACCCACCAATTGGTGTACTTGAGATGCATTTCCTCTAGCTCCCGAAAAAGACATTATATGGGCTGGATTAAAGGGATCGGTCATCCTAAAATTAGGATTCATTTCTTGTCGCAAATATTCACTTGTAGCATACCATATCTCAATGGATTGACGTAGTTTTTCTATCGCGTGTACATTCCCATAATGATGGTGTTTTTCCAAAATAAAACTTTGTTGTTCAGCATCTTGGACTAGCCATCGCTTAGAAGGTATCGTTAAAAGATCATCAATGCCTAATGAAATAGATGTAGCAGTGGCTTGCTGGAAACCCAGGGTCTTTACTTGATCCAGGATGTGTGATGTATATGCCATTCCGAAGTGATCTATTAACCTGCTAATAAGTCGTTTAATGGCAGTTCCATCTATCATTTTATTGTGAAAGACCAGACTCGCCCGTTCTGCCATAAGTACCTCCGTATTCCGCTGAGTAGGATTCGACAATGGATTTGAGTCAATGATTGGAAAACTTCCTTTTCTCGATCTTGATTCACGTAGAAAGGTCAGCAATGGTGGTCATACTTGAACCGGAAAGGCCCAAGGTGTCATAGAATTACTTAGTTTAGACACCATATGATTAGGTACCATATGAGCAGGCCCGACAAAACCCTTGTATAGCTTCTTCGATTTCTCGATAAAGAGAAATATGGCCAACGGTGGTTCGAATGTATATAGAAAGAATTTCTTTTTTTACACTTCGTACTATTAGATAATGTCCATAAATCTCATGATAGGTACCCAAAGATTCATAGTGAACTTCGATGGGAGCTTCCCTTGAAGCAATAACGCGTTGATCTAATCGCCACCGGAGCCACAAAGGACTATCTAAATTGATTCTTTTCTGCCGATAAGCCCCAATTGCATCATAGGAATTACAAAAAAAGGGTTCTTTCGTATACTTATAGCTATTATCGTCAATTCTTTCATCTTGATAATTTCTTCGATTACATGGATGATACCTATTTGCACAAATACCTCGACGATTCCCGCTCGTTAATACATAGAGTCCAATAAGCATATCTTGAGTCGGTACGGAAATGGGATCTCCAATAGTAGGAGACAAGAGA